AGAATTTCAAAGAAAAATATTAGTCCTAACAAAATAAGTTCTGATCATAAAAGATTACAATCAGCCAACATAAAATGGAAAATTTTAAAAAAAAGAAATATTGAATTGATTCCTAAATTCCACCAGTTTATCAAAGTTTTGAATGAAAAGATATATATATATATCTTTTTAGGGATGATTAATATCCCCAGAATTAAGGCACAACTTTTGATTGAATCCATAAAAAAAAAAATCAAAAAAGACATTTCCAATAATGAAGAAAATAAAAAAATAATTGATAAAACAAATCAAAATATAACTCACTTTATTGAAACTATAAATAAATCTGTTTTTTATATTAATAATAAGAATACAAATCTTTTTTTTGATTTATCATACTTGTCTCAAGCATATGTATTTTACAAATTATCACAAACCGAAGTTATTAACTTAGATAAGTTAAGATCCATCTTTCAATATCACGGAACATCTATTTTTCTTAAGAATGAAATAAAAGATTATTTTGTTGAAGTCCAAAGAATATTTCATTCGGAATCTAAACAAAATAATTTCAAAAATCCTGGAATGAATCAATGGAAAAACTCGTTACAAGGTCATTATGAATACGATTTATATTCGATTAAATGGGCCAGATTAATACCAAAAAAATTTCGAAATAGAGTCAATGAAGGTCGTATGTTCAAAAATACGTCTTTAACTAAATGTGATTCCTATGAAAAAAATCGCTTAATTCAGTATAAAAAAAAAAATTATTTTGAAACATACTACACATTACCCAATCAAAAAGATAATTTTCAAAAAGATTCATATATTTATGGATTACCAGTACAAGTAAATAATAAGAAAAAACTATATTCTATTTACAATAACGATAAAAATAAATTATTTGATATGCTAGAATGTATCCCTATCAATAATTATCTAGTAGAAGATAATATTATACCTATTAATAAAAATTCGGATAGAAGATTTTTTGATTGTGGAATTCTACATTTTTGTCTTAAAAAGAAGGCCTCAATATCGTCCTGGATCAATATTGAGGCGGGTACCAACAGTAATAAAAATGCTAAACCTGGGGTTTATAATTATAAAATACTCGATAAAATTGATAAGAACGTTTTTTTTGATTGGATGGGAATGAATGAAGAAATAGTAAGTTGTTCCATATCGAATTTTGAACTTTGGTTCTTCCCAGAAATTGTAAAACTTTATAATGCATATAGGATTAACCCGTGGATCATACCAATTAAATTCATTTTTTCTAATTGGAATGTAAATGATACTTTTAGTAAAACTCTCATTGGAAAGAAAAAAAAATATATTTTTATATCATCAAATGAACAAACTCTTGAATTTGAAAAAAAAAAAAATCAAGTCGAAAAAGAATCCGTGGCCCAAGAGAATCTTGACTCAATTATGTCAAACCAAGAAAAATATGTTCAAGAAGAGTATGCAGAATCAGATCTGAAAAAACGTAGAAATAAAAAGCACTACAATAAAAATACAGAAGTAGAACTTGATTTCTTACTAAAAAGATATTTGTGTTTTCAATTAAAATGGAATAATTCCTTAAATCAAAGAATGATCAATAACATAAACGTATATTGTCTCCTGCTTAGACTAATAAACCCAAGAGAAATTGCGATATCCTCTCTTCAAAGGGGAGAAATTCGTCTGGATATTCTTATAATTCAGAAGGATTTAACTCTTACAAAATTGATCAAAAAGGGAATATTGACTATCGAACCAGTTCGTCTATCGGTAAAAAAGGATGGACAATTTATTATGTATCAAACTATAGGTCTTTCATTAGTTCATAAGAATAAATTTCAAAGAAACCAAGAAAAAAGCTATGGGGATAAGAATAGTTTTGATGAACCCATTGCAATACATCAAAAAAGGACTGAAAATAGATATAAAAAAAATGATGATTTCCTTGTTCCTGAAAATATTTTATCCTCTAGAGTTTGTAGAGAGTTTAGAATTCTAAGTTGTTTCAATTCTAAGAATGAAAAAAATATCCATAGAAATAAAGCATTTTATAATCCAAATAGAGTGAAAAATCGTGTTCACGTTTTAGATAAAAGTAAACATCTTGATAGATATAATAATAAACTAATTAAATTAAAACTCTTTCTTTGGCCCAATTATCGATTAGAAGATTTAGCTTGTATGAATCGTTATTGGTTTGATACAAATAATGGCAGTCATTTTAGTATGGTAAGAATATATATGTATCTACAATTGCAAATTCGTTAATGCGACATTTTTACAATATGTGTACTATATTTAGTATCTGAAGAAAAAAAAATAAGCATCTCCGTTATCTTACGTTTTGATGCATAATATGACTTTAATTCAATGTAAATGTACAAATAAATCAATAAAATTTTCTTATTGAAATTTGGATTTTCAGTCTAACTTTTTTTTGTATGTGTAAAAATATACCATCCTTTTTATATCCTAATTTAAATCCTAATTCCATTTTCAAAAAGGGATTGAGTATTAATTAATAATGTATTTTATTTGACAAAAAATAAAAATAGAAATTTGTTGAAATACAAAACAAAATTGAAATCAGTGACAATGCTAATTGTATATTATTACTCATCAATAAATAAAATATATATATTATATATAATATCTAAAACTATAAGGAATTTTTTTTATGATAAAAAACACATTGATCTCAGTTATTTCGAAAGAAGAAAAAAGGGGGTCTGTTGAATTTCAAGTATTAAGTTTCACGAATAAGATACGAAGACTTACTTCACATTTGGAATTGCACAAAAAAGACTATTTATCTCAAAGAGGTCTACGTAAAATTCTGGGAAAACGCCAAGGGTTACTGTGTTATTTGTCAAAGAAAAATAGAATACATTATAAAGAATTAATTAAACAATTGGATATTCGGGAGTCAAAAACTCGTTAATTAAAAAAGTAATTTTGAATTATTTGATTTATTAGATATTGAATTTTGTTAGATATTCAATTTGAATCAACTTATTTGTGTTTTCGGCAATTCATGGAAAAATGAATCGAGGAAAAACTTATGACTGGACCAGCTACAAGAAAAGACCTCATGCTAGTCAATATGGGCCCCCACCACCCATCAATGCACGGTGTTCTTCGACTCATCGTCACTTTAGATGGTGAAGACGTTATTGACTGTGAACCCATATTGGGTTATTTACATAGAGGAATGGAAAAAATTGCGGAAAACCGAACAATTATACAATATCTACCTTATGTAACACGTTGGGATTATTTAGCTACTATGTTCACAGAAGCAATAACCATAAATGGACCAGAACAGTTGGTAAATATTCAAGTACCTAAAAGAGCCAGCTATATCAGAGTTATTATGTTGGAGTTAAGTCGTATAGCTTCTCATCTGTTATGGCTTGGCCCTTTTATGGCCGATATTGGCGCACAGACTCCTTTCTTCTATATTTTTAGAGAAAGAGAATTTGTCTATGATCTATTCGAAGCTGCCACCGGAATGAGAATGATGCATAATTTTTTTCGTATCGGGGGAGTCACAGCTGATCTACCTCATGGCTGGATAGATAAATGTTTGGATTTCTGCGATTATTTTTTGACAGAAGTTGTTGAATATCAAAAACTTATTACAAAAAATCCTATTTTTTTAGAACGAGTTGAGGGCGTAGGCATTATTGGTGGAGAAGAAGTAATAAATTGGGGTTTATCAGGACCAATGCTGCGAGCTTCAGGAATACAATGGGATCTTCGTAAAGTTGATCATTATGAGTGTTATGACGAATTTGATTGGGAAGTTCAATGGCAAAAAGAAGGAGATTCATTAGCTCGTTATTTAGTTAGACTTGGTGAAATGACGGAATCCATAAAAATTATTCAACAGGCTTTGGAAAAAATTCCAGGGGGACCTTATGAAAATTTAGAAAGCCGATGTTTTGATAGAGAAAGGTATCCGGAATGGAATGATTTTGAATATAGATTCATTAGTAAAAAACCTTCGCCTACTTTTGAGTTGCCGAAACAAGAACTTTATGTGAGAGTCGAAGCTCCAAAAGGGGAATTGGGCATTTTTCTGATAGGGGATCAGGGTAGTTTTCCTTGGAGATGGAAAATTCGACCACCAGGTTTTATCAATTTGCAAATTCTTCCTCAGTTAGTTAAAAGAATGAAATTGGCCGATATTATGACAATACTAGGTAGCATAGATATCATTATGGGAGAAGTTGACCGTTAAAATGATAATTAATACAACAAATGTACAAGATATCAATTCTTTTTCAAGATTGGAATCCTTAAAAGAGGTCTATGAAATTATATGGGTGCTTGTCCCTATTTTTACTCCTATATTCGGAATCACAATAGGTGTACTAGTAATTGTATGGTTAGAAAGAGAAATATCCGCAGGGATACAACAACGTATTGGACCTGAATATGCGGGCCCTTTGGGAGTTCTTCAAGCTTTAGCAGATGGTACAAAATTGCTTTTAAAAGAAAATCTTCTTCCATCTAGAGGGGATACTCATTTATTCAGTATCGGACCATCCATAGCAGTTATATCAATTCTACTAAGTTATTCAGTAATTCCTTTTGGTTATCGCCTTGTTTTAGCCGATCTCAATATTGGTGTTTTTTTATGGATTGCCATTTCAAGTATTGCTCCTATTGGACTTCTTATCTCAGGATATGGTTCAAATAATAAATATTCTTTTTTAGGTGGTCTACGAGCTGCTGCTCAATCAATTAGTTATGAAATACCATTAACTCTATGTGTATTATCAATATCTCTACGTGCGAGTCGTTAAGACATAAACTTCTCCTATTTTTTAAGAGTTAAAATGAATTGAATAGTTTTCTATTCATTATTTATATTAATGAACTAAAGAACTAAATTAGATAGTTATATGAGTGAAATAAAACAGCTTATAGAAAAAAGAATTCGCAGTAAAAACATTGAGTCTCATTTTCTAGGTATAAGAGTTAAGCGGAAATAAACATAATAAAAAGAGAACTTTTATCCCAAGATTGGTTAATTAATTATCCCGTCTTGACGCGGACTCAAAAAAAAAAGATCAACCCTAGTGAATTTTCACTATTATTTGTATGTACTAGTATACATCTATTACCATAATACGCGCGATTGAACAAAAATGAGTGGATGGTTAGAAACACCAAAATATGCAAAGGATTAGTAATAGAGATTTTCAAAATTATCCAAAATAAGAGAAGATAAACATTTTTTCAAAATGGATAATAAAAAAAGAATACTAATTGGGGCTTTAAATTCGTAGAAATGATTAGGCAGTACTCCCCACGATTCCGATCCAGAATAGGCTTCTATCTACCCATTAACTAAATGACTATCCAAAACGAAATAATCCCTTATTTCATAAGTTCCCCCCTTTTTTTCTGAGAAACAAGAATAGGAACGAAAAAAAAAATAGAAAGAATACAAGTACAAAAAAAGATATCTTTTTTTTTTCTTTCTTATCTCCATGCTATTCCAATATTCATTTTCTTTGCCATATTCATATTCATAAAGGTAAAATTCGTGTCAGAATTGACGAACTAATGGAATGGTTATTTCGTTTTCGTAATTCAAACCGCTGGATTATTTGTATTTCTAAAAAAAGTATTTTAGTGAAGAATTAAGTTATTACTCAACGAAGAAAAATTAAAATTTTTAACGAGGATGAGATCAATTCAGAAGTTATTTTTTTTATTATTATTATTATTTTCTTTTTTATTCAAATAAAACTAAAACAGACAGAATTCCATTGATTTAATTTTGGAATACACGATAGATAGATTTGGATACTATACTATCCGACAAAACATACATATCAAGATAAATAATATCGACCAACTCCTTAAATTTATTTATATCTTTTGAGGAGCCGTATGAAGTGAAAATCTCATGTACGGTTCTGTAATAGCGATGAGAACAGTAATGTTATTGCCGACTATAATTATCTAACAGTTCAAGTACAGTTGATATAGTTGAAGCTCAATCAAAATATGGTTTTTGGGGGTGGAATTTGTGGCGTCAACCTATAGGGTTTATGATTTTTTTTATTTCTTCCTTAGCAGAATGTGAAAGATTACCTTTTGATTTACCAGAAGCAGAGGAAGAATTAGTAGCGGGTTATCAAACGGAATATTCGGGTATAAAATTTGGTTTATTTTACGTTGCTTCCTATTTAAATCTATTAGTTTCTTCATTATTAGTAACAGTTCTTTATTTGGGCGGTTGGGATATATCTATTCCGTACATATTTAATTCTTCACTTTTTGAAATCAATAAAGCAAGTGGACTCTTTGTAATGACAATTGGTATCTTTATTACATTAGTTAAAACTTATTTGTTCTTGTTCATTTCTATAACAACAAGATGGACTTTACCCAGACTAAGAATGGATCAATTATTAAATCTTGGATGGAAATTTCTTTTACCTATTTCTCTCGGTAATTTATTATTAACAACTTCTTTCGAACTCTTTTCACTATAAAGGAATACAATGTTTTATATTCATGACTTATCTCAACCAAGAGAAAGAAACAAACATCAAATTATTCATAGATATTACAATATGTTCCCTATGATAACTGGGTTCATGAATTATGGTCAACAAACAGTACGAGCTGCAAGATACATTGGTCAAAGTTTCATGATTACTTTATCCCACGCAAATCGTTTGCCTGTAACTATTCAATATCCTTACGAAAAATTAATCACATCCGAGCGTTTCCGCGGTCGAATCCATTTTGAATTTGATAAATGTATTTCTTGTGAAGTATGTGTTCGTGTATGTCCTATAGATCTACCCGTTGTTGATTGGAAATTGGAAACTTATATTCGAAAGAAACAATTGCTTAATTACAGTATTGATTTCGGAATCTGTATATTTTGTGGTAACTGCGTTGAATATTGTCCAACAAATTGTTTATCCATGACAGAAGAATATGAACTTTCTACTTATGATCGTCATCAATTGAATTATAATCAAATTGCTTTGGGTCGTTTACCAATGTCAGTAGTTGACGATTCTACAATTCGAATAATTTCAAATTCTCCTGAAATTCCAATAAAAAAGAAGTAAATCCCTTGATTAAATGGTAATTGGAAATTACTAAATTTCTGTTTTAATCGAAAGGAATGAGGTTTCTTTCGTGGTGTTTGTTTGGTCACTAACAAAAAATCCAAATTTTTGATTAATCAGAATTACAGCTTTTTTTGGATTGAAAATATATTAATAATTGAAAAAAAAAAAAAAGAGATTAATAATATCTAGAATTATTTCAAAATACATAATTTCGAAATACTCTTTTTCATATAAAAAATGAAGTGAATCCAATAAAAGTACATAGATTAATTCACAACCTTTCAGATTAAATTACGAATTGATCAACAATTTTTTTTCCTGGTCGAGTCAATAAGTTCATGAAAAAAATTTCTATTTATTTATTTATTATTGTACATATAATGGATTTGCCTGGACCGATACATGATTTTCTTTTAGTCTTGTTGGGATCAGGTCTTATATTAGGAAGTATGGGTGTCGTATTACTTACCAACTCAATTTATGCTGCTTTTTCATTGGGACTGGTTCTTGTTTGTATATCTTTTTTTTATATTTTATCAAACTCCCATTTTGTAGCTGCTGCGCAACTCCTTATTTATGTGGGAGCTATAAATGTTTTAATCATATTTGCTGTGATGTTTATGAAGGGTTCAGAATATTCCAAAGATTTGAATCTTTGGACCATTGGAAGTGGAGTTACTTTGCTGGTTTGTACAAGTATTTTTGTTTCACTAATGAATACTATTCTAGATACGTCATGGTATGGGATTATTTGGACTACAAGATCAAATCAGATTCTAGAGCAAGATTTGATAAGTACTAGTCAACAAATTGGAATTCATTTATCAACAGATTTTTTTCTTCCATTTGAACTCATTTCAATAATTCTTTTAGCTGCTTTGGTAGGTGCAATTGCCGTGGCTCGCCAGTAATTAATCTTTAGAACTAGCAACTACAATCTAAATACTAAATAAAACTTTGTTCTAGGTTATCACACCCATACCCTTTACTTTAACTTTAATTAAGTATATTTTTGAAAATTGTTTCTATCCAAATTCTTTTTTTTTTTATTCGATCTATTACCAATAGATTTCCCTTGTTCTGTACTTTTTGTAGTCAATCTAATTGAATTTTAAAAATTGTTACTTATATTGAAATGAATCGAAATTGATAAGGAGTTGGTCAATGATGCTCGAACATGTACTTGTTGTAAGTGCCTATTTATTTTGTATTGGTATCTATGGATTGATCACAAGCCGAAATATGGTTAGAGCCCTTATGTGTCTTGAACTAATCCTGAATGCAGTTAATATAAATTTGGTAACATTTTCTGATTTTTTTGATAGTCGTCAATTAAAGGGTAATATTTTCGCCATTTTTGGTATAGCTATTGCAGCCGCTGAAGCAGCTATTGGACCAGCTATTGTTTCGTCAATTTATCGTAACAGAAAATCAACTCGTATTAATCAATCGAATTTGTTAAATAAGTAGTCTTCATTAGATAAATGATGATATTCATCAAGTTGAATTATCTGTTTATCCGTAGAATAGTAGGATACATAATGTATGACGAAAACGTAAGAAATTAAAGTATCTTGGCCCTATCGCATGATTCAATCTGATAGTAAGTTTAGATTTTTTAGATAAATTATAATAAATTATTGATTCATCTGGTATCTAAATAATGATTAATTTAAAGCTTTATTACTAGATTGAAAATTGATGATGTTCAAAAATTTATAGATCAAAATGTCACATTCAGTAAAGATTTATGATACATGTATAGGGTGTACTCAATGTGTCCGAGCTTGCCCCACAGATGTATTAGAAATGATACCTTGGGACGGATGTAAAGCTAAGCAAATTGCTTCTGCTCCAAGAACAGAAGACTGTGTTGGTTGTAAGAGATGTGAATCCGCTTGTCCAACGGATTTCTTGAGTGTTCGGGTTTATTTATGGCATGAAACAACTCGAAGCATGGGTCTAGCTTATTGATACATCCGAGAAAACCATACTTGAATACATTTTTTTTTTTTTTCTTTTTTTTTACTGACAACAACTCGTGCTCGAAAATATATATATTTTCGAGCACGAGTTGTTCTAGTCCAAGTGTATCTTGTTTTTACTACGAATTATTTTCCTTGGTTAACAATAGTTGTAGTTTTGCCAATATTTTTTGGTTCCCTACTTTTCTTTTTCCCTCATAAAGGAAATAAGGTCATTAGGTGGTATACTTTATGTATATGTTTTTTAGAACTCCTTATGATAACCTATACATTTTGTTATCATTTTGAATTGGACGATCCATTAATTCAATTGACAGAGGATTATAAATGGATCCATTTTTTGAATTTTTACTGGAGATTGGGAATAGATGGTCTTTCTATAGGACCTATTTTACTGACGGGGTTTATCACCACTTTAGCTACTTTAGCGGCTTGGCCAGTTACGCGGAATTCTCAATTATTCCATTTCCTAATGTTAACTATGTATAGCGGTCAAATCGGATCATTTTCTTCTCGAGATCTTTTACTTTTTTTTCTCATGTGGGAATTCGAATTAATTCCTGTTTATTTACTTCTATCGATGTGGGGAGGAAAGAAACGTTTGTATTCAGCTACAAAATTTATTTTGTACACTGCAGGGAGTTCCATTTTTTTGTTAATGGGAGTTCTGGGTATTGGTTTATATGGTTCTAATGAACCAACATTCAATTTTGAAACATCAGCTAATCAATCGTATCCTGTCGCACTGGAAATAATATTTTATATTGGATTTCTTATTGTTTTTGCTGTCAAATCACCGATTATACCCTTACATACATGGTTACCAGACACACATGGAGAGGCACATTACAGTACTTGTATGCTTCTAGCCGGAATCTTATTAAAAATGGGAGCATATGGATTAGTTCGGATCAATATGGAATTATTACCCTACGCTCATTCTATATTTTCTCCCTGGTTGATCATAGTAGGGATAATTCAAATAATCTATGCAGCTTCAACATCTCCTGGTCAACGTAATTTAAAAAAAAGAATAGCTTATTCTTCCGTATCTCATATGGGTTTCATAATTATAGGAATTGGATCTATAAGCGATGCGGGACTCAATGGATCTATTTTACAAATAATTTCTCATGGATTTATTGGTACTGGGCTTTTTTTCTTAGCGGGAACAGGTTATGATAGAATACGCCTTGTTTATCTTGACGATATGGGAGGAATGGCTATACCAATTCCTAAAATATTTACGACTTTCAGTATTTTATCGATGGCTTCCCTTGCATTACCGGGAATGAGTGGTTTTGTTGCAGAACTAATAGTCTTTTTTGGAATTATTACCAGCCAAAAATATCTTTTAATGACAAAAATATTAATTCTTTTTGTAATGGCAATTGGAATGATATTAACTCCTATTTATTTATTATCCATGTTACGCCAGATGTTCTATGGATACAAACTTTTTAATGTTCAAAATTTTTCTTTTTTTGATTCAGGACCGCGAGAGTTGTTTGTTTCGATCTCTATCCTTTTACCAATAATAGGTATTGGTATTTATCCAGATTTTGTTTTATCACTATCAGTTGATAAAGTTGAAGCTATTTTAGCTAATTATTTTTATAGATAATTTTCTTTCATAAACATAAAAATAAATAAATAAACCAGCAATGGAATATTGGAATAATAATGATTTAAAAAAGAATTTGTTGTAGAAAATAAGTGAAAAAAAAAAAAAAAAATGAATTGGACTTGCAACCATATACATTTGGATTTTCTGAGAACCATTTGAATCAAGTATGGAGAAAGCGAACCATTTGAATCACTACATTACTTGATTCAAATGGTTCGCTTTCTCCATGATTTACACGAATTTTTCTTATATATATACTGTTCTATGTTTAGATTCGTTAGGTCCTTTCTTCAATTCAATTAGATGTTTAATGTAAATGAACCATAACTATGTAGCCCTATCCCTAATAAATTGACCCCAAAATAGCATATCCAAATTATAAGAAAACCCATAGAGGCCACAATTGCAGAATTTACACTTTCAAAATTTTTATTTGTTTTAATATGTAAATAAATTGCGAATAGGGTCCAAGTAATAAATGCCCACGTTTCCTTTGGATCCCAATTCCAATATGATCCCCATGCCTCATTAGCCCATACTGCTCCTGAAAGAATACCTATGCTTAAAAAGATAAACCCTATACTAAGAGTACGATAACTCCAATGATCTAATTGATGAATCAATTGAGACTTGTAATAATTATTAGAAAAAAAGAAATAAGTGTTTTTTAAAACATTGTTTCCGTCGTTCATGTATTGGATCTCACTCAAGGAAAATGACTTTTTTAAAAAATGACTGTTTTTACCAAAAATTCTTATGACTTTTTGAAATGTAATGACTACAAGAGCTAATGAAAATAATGATCCACATAAAAGAGATGCATAACCCAATACCATCATACTTACATGCATCATTAACCAATGAGATTGAAGAGCCGGGACTAATATTTCGGATTGATGCATGTAAGTTAAAAATATTGAAGTAGAAAAACCTTGGGTAAAAATAGTACTTGGCATGGTTATTGAACTTAAACTTAAATAGTTTTTCTTTTTTTTTAAATATGTAACCATATGAATAATAGAAAAAATCCATGAAAGAAATAGTAATGATTCAGATAAATCACTTAATGGTAAATGTCTCAAATAAATCCAACGACTAACTAATAATCCAGTTATAAAAAAAAAAGTAGTTATCATTCCTTTTTCTGCGGAAGCATATAGTCCTACAATTTCATCAACTAATAAGGTTATCAAAAGAATTGTAATTACAATTGAAACGACTGAAAGGGATATATGAGTTAATATATGTTCTACAGTTGAAAATATCATAAAAAAAAAAAGGGGGGGGGAGATCTATCAATTATAAGAATAGAAATCGGGAACTGAATTCATTATATTATAATCCTTATTTTTTTAAAATACCGTATTCTTTTATAAAATTTTGAATTTGTAATATAAAGTGTCATGCCGCTACTCGGATTCGAACCGAGACGCTCTAGCACTGCTTCCTAAGAGCAGCGTGTCTACCGATTTCACCATAGCGGCTTTCTCGAAATCATAATAACTTATTTTGATTCAATCGTCGAGTTAGCATTATGTCTAAGTATTACACTCAAAAAATTGATTGAAATATTTGTATAGCTTTGTATTAATTGTTAAAGTTATTATTGTGTAAAGAATTTATCTTACGATTTAGAAAACTTATTTAATTAGGTATTGTTCAGTATTGGGGAAATAGATTATATAATCTAACAAACATCTAATAATATATTTAAATATAATAATAAAGTTATTATTTCTATCAAAATTTCCATTGTACAAAAATTCAATAAATCTTTTCTAAATTTATAGATATTTTGATTAATATTCTAGTCTCCACATGGAATCCTTTTTTTATCACTTCAAATTAGTATAGGATTCCTTATATAAAAAATCCACCTAAACCTAAAGAAGATAAAAAAAAAGATTAAGATAAGAAGAAAGAAACTTTTCGAATTGGGTTAAAAGGAGTAGGGATAGAGATATATTATATATGGTAATATAAATTTAGGGAGATAATAGTTTAAGACAATTAAAAAAAAAAAGTTTTCAATTTTATCAACTAATTTCATAATTTTAAGAACTTATTTATTTTGAATAAAAAATTGATTAGTAGATTTTCTATATTTATATTTATAGAATAAAATTTATAATCAAATAAAAATGAAGAAAAAACTTTTTGTTTAGGGTCGATGGGGATTCTTATCTTCCCCACCCCAAAAATGAAAGAACAAACATGCTAAAACGAAAATTAAAGGTAAAACCTTGTTTATTCTTTTTTCTTTGAACTTTCTTTCTTAAGTTAAGTTTTTTCTTTTTAGAATTTAGTAAACAAACTTCTTTTTAGTTTACATATCCTAAAAAAAAAGAATTAAATATAGATCCCATTAGGAAATAATAATCATTAAAAAATTAATTCTTTTTAATTTAACTAGTCTCTTTTTTGATTTAAAAGGGTTCAGATTATTAGAATGTTTCTTTTTTTATTTATTTGATTTGTCGCACAAAAAAACTTTTTGAATTCCCTGTAGAAAGCGATTTTGCTAATGAAAAAGCTTTCAACGCTGCCCAATACCCTTTGCTTTTCCAAATATTTTTACGAATCCGTTTTTTTGATATAGAAGTGCGTTTTTTTGGAACTGCCATTTTAAAATTAAAATAAGTTATTCATTTCTATAGTTGGATGTGAAAGACATATTTTGCTAAAAAAAAAAAATGATTCGTTACTATACTATATATTATATATTTGTTCTTTTCATTCGATTCCTTTCATAATCTAAGGATTCTATGAAAATCCATTAAAATATATTATGAGAAACAAACATAAAAGAAAGACAAAAAGTATAATAATAATATAGTATTATTGCAAAAAAGAATACAACAAGAAAAGAGTCTATTCAGGTCTGGTCTGGCATTGTCTATTTTCGCCGTCTTCCGTTTATATATGAATGGAATATACATGTCATAAAATAGATCGAAAATTTTTAAAACTCAATTTTTAGTAAATCCTTTTATAATTTATTTATGTCAAAGGATTAGTATATATAATTTTTTTTTAATTGAAAAAAATCCATTCAGTTCAAAAGAAAATTGGTTAATGATTTTTAATAAACGAACTCAAAAAAAATAGTTCTTCTTTTTTTGGGTTTGGGCAATTCATACAAATTTTTTTTGGTATAATTATTTGTCCTTCCTCTATAAACCTTGTTCTGTGAATAAAAAGTTTTGTAATGCGTAAAAAATAATAATGAAAATTTTTAATTTTCTATATCGTCAGAAAAAAAAAAGAAATAGAAGTTTTTACTAAAAATTGCATTTTAGTATATTATGGGAACAATTTTTAGTTCTTGATTGGAAATATTTGAAGTATTTGAAAAAATGCAGAATAATTAAGAATAGAAAATTCTATTTAACTTTTACATATTTTAATTTGTTATTAACTGACCCTTTTCAAAAGAAAAAAAAAAAAAGTTCGTGAATCAGAAATAATAAATTAGTAAATAGTAACAAAATCTTTTTTTATGGAATATACATATCAATATTCATGGATCATACCTTTTATTTCACTTCCAGTTCTTATGTTACTAGCAGGGGGGCTCTTGCTTTTTCCAACGTCAACAAAAAAACTTCGCCGTATATGGTCTTTTACTGGTGTTCTCTTTTTAATTATAGTGATGATTTTTTCATTTTATTTGTTTATTCATCAAATAAGTAACAGTTATATTTATCAATATGTATGGTCTTGGACTATCAATAATGATTTTTCTTTAGAGTTTGGCTATTTGATCGACCCACTTACTTCTATTATGTCATTATTAATTACTACTGTTGGAATTTTTGTTCTTATTTATAGTGACAATTATATGTCTCATGATCAAGGATATTTGAGATTTTGTGCGTATATGATTTTTTTCAATACTTCAATGTTGGGATTAGTTACTAGTTCTAATTTGGTACAAATTTATATTTTTTGGGAATTGGTTGGAATGTGTTCGTATCTATTAATAGGTTTTTGGTTTACACGACCTATTGCGTCGAATGCTTGTCAAAAGGCATTTGTAACGAATCGTGTGGGGGATTTTGGTTTATTATTAGGGATTTTAGGTCTTTATTGGACAACAGGTAGTTTTGAATTTCGTGATTTGTTTCAAATATTCAATAACTTGATTTCTAATAATGAGGTTCATTTTTTATTTGTTAGTTTATGTGCCTTCCTATTATTTTCTGGTGCAGTTGCTAAATCTGCTCAATTTCCCCTTCATGTGTGGTTACCTGATGCCATGGAGGGACCTACCCCCATTTCGGCTCTT